GTCCTCGTAGCTTACAACAAAGCATGACACTGAAGATGTCAAGACGGCTGCCCCACAGCACCCGAGAACAAAAGACTTAGTCCTAACCTTACTGTTGGTTTTTGCTAGATTTATACATGCAAGTATCCGCACTCCAGTGTAGATGCCCTGGGCGTCCTAACATTTAGGCCAACAGGAGCGGGTATCAGGCTCACCCTAATTGTAGCCCAAAACGCCTTGCAATTGCCACACCCCCACGGGTCCACAGCAGTAGTTAATATTAAGCAATGAGTGTAAACTTGACTTAGTCATAGCAAATCAGGGTCGGTAAATCCTGTGCCAGCCACCGCGGTCATACAGGAGACCCAAATTAACTTTACCGACGGCGTAAAGAGTGGTCACATGCTATCCAAGTAACTAAGATTAAAAAGCAACTGAGCTGTCGTAAGCCCAAGATGCTCATAAGGCCTCTTCCCAAAGAAAATCTTAGACCAACGATCAATTGAAATCCACGAAAGCCAGGGCCCAAACTGGGATTAGATACCCCACTATGCCTGGCCCTAAATCTTGATGCTCGATATTACCTGAGCATCCGCCTGAGAACTACGAGCACAAACGCTTGAAACTCTAAGGACTTGGCGGTGCCCCAAACCCACCTAGAGGAGCCTGTTCTATAACCGATGATCCACGATATACCTTACCATTCCTCGCACAAGACAGCCTATATACCGCCGTCGCCAGCCCACCCCTCCTGAGGGCTCAACAGTGGACGCAACAGCCCCCCCCCGCTAACACGACAGGTCGAGGTATAGCCCATGGAATGGCAGCAATGGGCTACATTTTCTAAAATAGAACACACGGCAAAGGGGCATGAAACTGCCCCTAGAAGGCGGATTTAGCAGTAAAGTGGGACAATCGAGCCCTCTTTAAGCCGGCCCTGGGACACGTACATACCGCCCGTCACCCTCCTCAAAAGCGACCCCAACCCCCCCATAAACTAATAAGCTACTCAGCCAAAGATGAGGTAAGTCGTAACAAGGTAAGTGTACCGGAAGGTGCACTTAGAACACCAAGACGTAGCTTTAACCTAAAGCATTCAGCTTACACCTGAAAGATGTCTGTTCGACCCAGATCGTCTTGATGCCAAACTCTAGCCCAATCGACATTGACCTGGAATAACAAAGCCACTCCCCACCCTAAACTAAAGCATTCACTAGTCCCAGTATAGGCGATAGAAAAGACACCACATGGCGCGATAGAGACCACGTACCGTAAGGGAAAGATGAAATAGTAGTGAAATAACCTAAGCTAAAAACAGCAAAGATCAGCCCTTGTACCTTTTGCATAATGGTCTAGCAAGAAAAACCAAGCAAAATGAATTTAAGTTTGCCACCCCGAAACCCAAGCGAGCTACTTGCGAGCAGCTAACATGAGCGAACCCGTCTCTGTTGCAAAAGAGTGGGACGACTTGCTAGTAGAGGTGAAAAGCCAATCGAGCCGGGTGATAGCTGGTTGCCTGTGAAACGAATCTTAGTTCACTCTTAATTCTTCTCCAAGGAAACCTACGAACCCCAATGAAGCGAATTAAGGGCTATTTAAAGGAGGTACAGCTCCTTTAAAAAAGAATACAATCTCTACGAGCGGATAAGTACCCCCCCCAACGATTACTGTGGGCCCTCAAGCAGCCATCAACAAAGAGTGCGTTAAAGCTCCCCAAATCAAAAATACAAGAACCACACGAATCCCTCCCCACTAACAGGCTAACCTATATACCAATAGGAGAATTAATGCTAGAATGAGTAACCTGGGTCCTCCCTCTACGACGCAAGCTTACATCCGCACATTATTAACAAACCACCAAAATACGAAAAATCAAACAAGCAGAGTATTATACATCTTGTTAACCCGACAGAGGAGCGTCCATTAAGAAAGATTAAAACCTGTAAAAGGAACTAGGCAAACCCAAGGCCCGACTGTTTACCAAAAACATAGCCTTCAGCTAACCTAAAACAAGTATTGAAGGTGATGCCTGCCCGGTGACCTGACGTTTAACGGCCGCGGTATCCTAACCGTGCAAAGGTAGCGCAATCAATTGTCCCATAAATCGGGACTAGTATGAATGGCTAAACGAGGTCTTAACTGTCTCTTACAGGCAATCGGTGAAATTGATCTCCCTGTGCAAAAGCAGGGATGCCCCCATAAGACGAGAAGACCCTGTGGAACTTCAAAATCAGCAACCAACCCTAAAAACATACACACCCACCCCGGGCTCACCCACCAATAGGGCAACTGGTCTGCATTTTTCGGTTGGGGCGACCTTGGAGTAAAACAAAACCTCCAAAAATTGGACCATACATCCAGACTGAGAGCAACACCTCAACGTGCTAATAGCACCCAGACCCAATACAATTGATCAATGAACCAAGCTACCCCAGGGATAACAGCGCAATCTCCTCCAAGAGTCCATATCGACGGGGAGGTTTACGACCTCGATGTTGGATCAGGACATCCTAGTGGTGCAGCCGCTACTAAGGGTTCGTTTGTTCAACGATTAATAGTCCTACGTGATCTGAGTTCAGACCGGAGCAATCCAGGTCGGTTTCTATCTATGATGAACTCTTCCCAGTACGAAAGGATAGGAAAAGTAAGGCCAATACTACAAGCAAGCCTTCACCTTAAGTAATGAAACCAACTTAATTACGAAAGGTTATCACACCCAACCACGTCCTAGAAAAGGACAAGCTAGCGTGGCAGAGCTCGGCAAATGCAAAAGGCTTAAGTCCTTTAACTCAGAGGTTCAAATCCTCTCCCTAGCTTCCCCCTATGACCAACCACCCAATCCTCATCAACTTCATCATGGCCCTTTCCTACATCCTCCCCATCCTAATCGCAGTAGCCTTCTTAACGCTAGTAGAACGCAAAATCCTAGGCTACATACAAGGCCGAAAAGGTCCAAACATTGTAGGCCCATTCGGGCTACTCCAACCCCTAGCAGACGGCGTAAAACTGTTCATTAAGGAACCAATCCGCCCATCAACATCTTCCCCAGTTCTCTTCCTCCTCACCCCCGTACTAGCCCTGCTCCTTGCAATCTCAATCTGAACCCCCCTACCACTGCCATTCTCCCTAGCAGACCTAAACCTCGGCCTACTATTCCTCTTAGCCATGTCAAGCTTAGCCGTATACTCCATCCTATGATCCGGCTGGGCCTCCAACTCAAAATACGCCCTAATCGGAGCACTTCGAGCTGTCGCCCAAACCATCTCCTACGAAGTTACCTTGGCAATCATCCTCCTATCCGTCATCATTCTCAGCGGAAACTACACCCTAAGCACCCTAGCAACCACCCAAGAACCCCTCTACCTAATCTTCTCCTGCTGACCCCTAGCCATAATATGATACATCTCCACACTAGCCGAAACAAACCGTGCCCCATTTGACCTGACAGAAGGGGAATCAGAACTTGTCTCAGGGTTTAACGTAGAATACGCCGCAGGACCCTTCGCCCTCTTCTTCCTGGCTGAATACGCCAACATCATGCTCATAAACACACTAACCGCCATCATATTCTTCAACCCAAGCCTATGAAACCCTCCACAAGAGCTATTTCCAGTAATACTCGCCACAAAAGTCCTCCTCCTATCCGCAGGATTCCTTTGAATCCGCGCCTCCTACCCCCGATTCCGTTATGACCAGCTAATACATTTACTATGAAAAAACTTCCTCCCACTAACACTAGCCCTATGCTTGTGACACACCAGCCTCCCAATCTGCTTTGCAGGCCTACCCCCCTACCTAAGGAGGACCCCAAAGGAAATGTGCCTGAGCATCAAGGGTCACTGTGATAAAGTGAACACAGAGGTACACCAACCCTCTCATTTCCTACCCTTAGAAAAACAGGAATTGAACCTGCACTAGAGAGATCAAAGCCCTCCATACTTCCTTTATATTATTTCCTAGTAGGGTCAGCTAAACAAGCTATCGGGCCCATACCCCGAAAATGATGGTTCAACCCCTTCCCCTACTAATATGAACCCCCAGGCAAAACTAATTTTCATTATCAGCCTACTCCTGGGCACAACCATCACAATCTCCAGCAACCACTGAGTCATAGCCTGAACCGGCCTCGAAATCAACACTCTAGCCATCCTCCCCTTGATCTCAAAATCCCACCACCCGCGGGCAGTCGAAGCCGCTACTAAATACTTCCTAGTCCAAGCAACCGCCTCAACCCTGGTCCTATTTGCCAGCATAACCAACGCATGATCCACCGGACAATGGGACATCACCCAGCTAACACATCCAGTATCCTGCACAATCCTAACTTCGGCCCTTGCAATTAAACTAGGTCTAGTCCCATTCCACTTCTGATTCCCCGAAGTCCTCCAAGGCTCTCCCCTCACCACAGGCCTACTCCTATCCACAGCCATAAAACTCCCCCCAATCGCCCTACTCTTCATAACATCCCCATCACTCAACCCCACCCTACTCACCACCATGGCCATCCTCTCTGCAGCCCTGGGTGGATGAATAGGCCTAAACCAAACCCAAACCCGAAAAATCCTGGCCTTTTCTTCCATCTCCCACCTGGGATGAATAACCATCATCCTAACCTACGACCCCAAACTCACCCTATTAAACTTCTACCTCTACGCCCTAATCACCACAGCCGTATTCCTAACCCTGAACACCATCAAAGCCTTAAACCTACCCACAGTAATAACCATATGGACAAAAACCCCATCACTAAACGCAATACTCCTACTGACGCTCCTCTCATTAGCAGGCCTCCCCCCTCTTACAGGATTTCTCCCAAAATGACTCATCCTCCAAGAACTAACCAAACAGGACATAGCCCCTACAGCAACAATAATAGCCCTTCTGTCCCTACTAAGCCTATTCTTCTACCTCCGCCTTGCTTACTGTGCAACAATCACACTCCCCCCACACACCACAAATCACATAAAACTCTGACACACCAACAAACCAGTCAATGCTTCAGTAGCCATCCTAGTCACCACCTCCACCATACTCCTACCCATCTCCCCCATAATCCACACCATTGTCTAAGAAACTTAGGATTACCCAAACCGAAGGCCTTCAAAGCCTTAAACAAGAGTTAAACCCTCTTAGTTTCTGCTAAGATCCGCAGGAAACTACCCTGCATCACCTGAATGCAACCCAGGCACTTTAATTAAGCTAGGACCTTACACCTCACCTCTAGGCAGATGGGCTTCGATCCCATAATACTATAGTTAACAGCTATATGCCCAAACCAACAGGCCTCTGCCTAAGACCCCGGTACACAATCAATGTACATCAATGAGCTTGCAACTCACTATGAACTTCACTACAGGGCCGATAAGAAGAGGAATCAAACCTCTGTAAAAAGGACTACAGCCTAACGCTTATACACTCAGCCATCTTACCTGTGACATTCATCAACCGATGACTATTTTCCACCAACCACAAAGACATCGGCACCCTATACCTAATTTTCGGCGCATGAGCCGGAATGGTAGGAACCGCCCTAAGCCTCCTTATCCGAGCAGAACTTGGCCAACCTGGCGCCCTCCTGGGAGACGACCAAATCTACAACGTAGTCGTCACAGCCCATGCTTTCGTAATAATCTTCTTCATAGTTATACCAATCATGATCGGAGGGTTCGGAAACTGACTAGTCCCCCTAATAATCGGAGCCCCCGACATAGCCTTCCCCCGAATAAACAACATAAGCTTCTGACTCCTACCCCCCTCCTTCCTCCTCCTACTAGCCTCCTCCACAGTTGAAGCAGGCGTAGGAACCGGATGAACAGTTTACCCACCCCTAGCCGGCAACCTAGCCCACGCTGGAGCATCAGTAGACCTTGCCATCTTCTCCCTTCACCTAGCAGGTATCTCATCAATCCTAGGGGCAATTAACTTCATCACAACCGCAATCAACATAAAACCACCTGCCCTCTCACAATACCAAACCCCTCTGTTCGTCTGATCCGTACTGATCACCGCAGTTCTTCTCCTACTATCCCTCCCAGTCCTCGCTGCCGGCATCACTATGCTCCTCACCGACCGCAACCTCAACACCACCTTCTTCGACCCAGCAGGAGGAGGAGATCCAGTGCTCTACCAACACCTATTCTGATTCTTCGGTCACCCAGAAGTCTACATCCTCATCCTCCCAGGATTTGGAATCATCTCCCACGTAGTAGCCTACTACGCAGGAAAAAAAGAACCATTCGGCTACATAGGAATAGTATGAGCTATACTCTCCATCGGATTCCTTGGATTCATCGTCTGAGCCCACCATATGTTCACAGTAGGAATAGACGTAGACACCCGAGCCTACTTTACATCCGCCACTATAATCATCGCCATCCCCACTGGCATTAAAGTATTCAGCTGACTAGCCACGCTACACGGAGGGACAATCAAATGAGACCCACCAATGCTCTGAGCCCTAGGCTTCATCTTCCTATTCACCATTGGAGGACTGACCGGGATCGTCCTAGCAAACTCCTCCCTAGACATTGCCCTACATGACACCTACTACGTCGTAGCCCACTTCCACTACGTACTATCAATAGGGGCAGTATTCGCAATCCTAGCAGGCTTCACACACTGATTCCCACTATTCACAGGGTACACCCTCCACTCCACATGAGCCAAAGCCCACTTCGGAGTGATATTTGTAGGCGTAAACCTAACCTTCTTCCCACAACACTTCCTAGGCCTAGCTGGCATGCCACGACGATACTCAGACTACCCAGACGCCTACACTCTATGAAACACCATCTCCTCAGTAGGCTCACTAATCTCCCTAACAGCCGTAATCATACTAGTATTCATCATCTGAGAAGCCTTTGCCTCCAAACGCAAAGCCATCCGATCAGAAATAGCAAGCACGAACATTGAATGAATCCACGGCTGCCCTCCCCCATTCCACACCTTCGAAGAACCCGCCTTCGTCCAAGTCCAAGAAAGGAAGGAGTCGAACCCCCATATGTTGGTTTCAAGCCAACCGCATATAAACCACTTATGCTTCTTTCTCATTAGAGATGTTAGTAAAATAATTACATAGTCTTGTCAAGACTATATTACCGGTGAAAACCCAGTACATCTCAACAACCAAACATGGCCAACCACTCACAACTCGGTTTCCAAGACGCTTCATCACCTATCATAGAAGAACTCATCCAATTCCACGACCACGCCCTAATGGTCGCCCTCGCCATTTGCAGCCTAGTCCTTTACCTCCTAACCCTCATACTTACCGAAAAACTATCATCAAACACCGTCAACGCACAAGAAATTGAACTCGTCTGAACGATCCTCCCAGCCATAGTACTAGTTACACTCGCCCTCCCATCCCTGCGAATTCTGTACATAATAGACGAAATCAACGAACCCAGCCTCACCTTAAAAGCCATCGGTCATCAATGGTACTGAACCTACGAATATACCGACTTCAAAGAACTCACATTCGACTCTTACATAGTCCCCACAACAGACCTACCACGAGGACACTTCCGCCTACTAGAAGTCGACCACCGCGTCATTGTCCCCACAGAATCAACTATCCGAGTGATTGTCACTGCCGACGACGTCCTCCACTCATGAGCCGTCCCAAGCCTAGGCGTTAAAACTGATGCAATCCCAGGGCGCCTCAATCAAACCTCATTCCTTGCTACCCGACCTGGAGTCTACTACGGACAGTGCTCAGAAATCTGCGGAGCCAACCACAGCTTCATACCAATCGTAGTAGAATCCGTCCCTCTCGCTAACTTCGAACACTGATCCTCCCTACTACCCTCCTAATCATTAAGAAGCTATGGAACAGCACTAGCCTTTTAAGCTAGAGACAGAGGACCACCAACCCCTCCTTAATGAAATGCCCCAACTAAACCCAAATCCCTGATTTTTTATCATGCTCACCTCATGACTTACCTTCTCCCTAATCATTCAACCTAAACTCCTATCATTCGTATCCACCAACCCCCCTTCCAACAAGACACCCTCAACTACAACCACCACTCCCTGAACCTGACCATGAACCTAAGCTTCTTTGACCAATTCTCTAGCCCCTCCCTACTAGGGATCCCCCTAATCCTCATCTCAATGACATTCCCAGCCCTCCTACTACCCTCCCCCAACAACCGATGAATCACCAACCGACTCTCAACCCTCCAACTATGATTCATCAACCTCATCACAAAGCAGCTAATGGTCACACTAGACAAAAAAGGACATAAATGGGCCCTCATCCTGACATCACTAATAATTTTCCTCCTACTAATCAACCTACTAGGCCTACTACCCTACACGTTCACCCCAACCACCCAACTATCCATAAACCTAGCCCTGGCTTTCCCCCTGTGACTCGCCACCCTACTAACAGGCCTACGAAACCAGCCCTCCATCTCCCTAGGCCACCTCCTGCCAGAGGGCACCCCCACACCCCTAATCCCAGCCCTCATTCTAATCGAAACAACCAGCCTCCTCATCCGCCCCCTCGCGCTAGGAGTACGCCTAACAGCCAACCTCACAGCAGGCCACCTCCTCATCCAACTCATCTCCACAGCCACAGTGGCCCTAGCCTCAACAATGCCAGCAATTTCACTCCTGACCCTCCTAGTTCTCTTCCTACTAACCATCCTGGAAGTGGCAGTAGCCATGATCCAAGCCTACGTATTCGTACTCCTACTAAGCCTATACCTACAAGAAAACATCTAACAATGGCTCACCAAGCACACTCTTTCCACATAGTCGACCCAAGCCCATGACCCATTCTAGGGGCAGCTGCTGCCCTTCTCACCACCTCCGGCCTAACCATGTGATTCCATTACAATTCCCCCTACCTCCTAATCACAGGACTACTCTCCACCGCCCTCGTTATATTCCAATGATGACGCGACATTGTACGAGAAAGCACATTCCAAGGCCACCACACCCCCACCGTACAAAAAGGCCTACGCTACGGCATGATCCTGTTCATCACATCAGAAGCCTTCTTCTTCCTAGGATTCTTTTGAGCATTCTTCCACTCAAGCCTGGCCCCCACTCCAGAATTAGGTGGCCAGTGACCCCCCGTAGGAATTAAACCCCTAAACCCCATAGAAGTCCCCCTACTAAACACCGCCATTCTCCTAGCCTCAGGAGTCTCAGTCACATGAGCCCACCACAGCATCACAGAAGCCAACCGTAAACAAGCCATCCAAGCCCTGACCCTGACAGTCCTCCTGGGTTTCTACTTCACCGCCCTCCAAGCCATAGAATACTACGAAGCCCCCTTCTCCATCGCCGACGGAGTATACGGCTCTACCTTCTTCGTTGCCACAGGATTCCACGGCCTCCATGTAATCATCGGCTTTACATTCCTAATAGTCTGCCTCCTACGTCTAATTAAGTACCACTTTACATCAAATCACCACTTCGGCTTTGAAGCAGCAGCCTGATACTGACACTTCGTAGACGTCGTTTGATTATTCCTCTACGTATCTATCTACTGATGAGGATCATACTCTTCTAGTATACTAATTACAATCGACTTCCAATCCTTAGAATCTGGTTAAACCCAGAGAAGAGTAATGAACATAATCCTATTCATAATCGCCCTATCCTTAACCCTAAGCATCGCCCTGACCACACTAAACTTCTGACTCGCCCAAATAACCCCGGACTCAGAGAAACTATCCCCATACGAATGCGGCTTTGACCCCCTAGGCTCTGCTCGACTTCCCTTCTCAATCCGATTTTTCTTAGTAGCAATCCTGTTCCTCCTATTCGACCTAGAAATCGCTCTATTACTCCCCCTCCCATGAGCAACTCAACTCGGAGACCCCATTAACACCCTAGCCTGAGCCTCCACCCTAATCCTCCTCCTGACCCTAGGCCTAATCTACGAATGAACTCAAGGGGGCCTAGAATGGGCAGAGTAGACAGAAAGTTAGTCTAACCAAGACAGTTGATTTCGGCTCAACAAATTATAGTCACCACCCTATAACTTTCTTCATGACCCTGCTGCACCTATGCTTCTACTCAGCCTTCACCCTAAGTAGCCTAGGCCTGGCCTTCCACCGAACCCATCTAATCTCTGCCTTACTATGCCTAGAAAGCATAATACTATCCATGTACGTCGCCCTGGCCATATGGCCTATCCAAATGCAAGCACCCTCATCCACCCTCCTACCTATCCTAATGCTAGTATTCTCCGCCTGCGAAGCGAGCACAGGACTGGCCCTACTAGTAGCCTCCACTCGAACTCACGGCTCAGACCACCTCCACAACTTCAACCTCCTAAAATGCTAAAAATCATCATCCCAACCATTATACTCCTCCCCCTCACCTTCCTCTCCCCCCACAAACATCTATGAACCAACACCACAACATACAGCCTACTAATCGCAACCGTCAGCCTACAGTGACTCACCCCAACTTACTACCCCGGCAAAGGACTAACACCCTGAACCTCCATTGACCAAATCTCCACACCTCTGCTAGTCCTATCTTGCTGACTACTTCCCCTCATAATCATAGCAAGCCAAAACCACCTAGAACAAGAGCCCATCACCCGCAAACGAATCTTTCTCTCAACATTAATCCTAGTTCAACCATTCATCCTCCTAGCCTTCTCAGCTTCAGAACTAATACTATTCTACATTGCATTCGAAGCCACCCTAATCCCCACCCTCATCCTAATCACTCGCTGGGGGAGCCAACCAGAGCGCCTAAACGCTGGCATCTACCTCCTATTCTACACCCTAGCCAGCTCCCTCCCCCTACTCATTGCCATCCTACACCTTCACAACCAAGTAGGCACACTATACTTCCCCATACTCAAACTCTACCACCCACCGGCAGCCGACTCCTGAACAAGCCTAATATCAAGTCTAGCCCTCCTCCTAGCCTTCATGGTCAAAGCACCTCTCTACGGCCTCCACCTATGACTCCCCAAAGCCCACGTAGAAGCCCCAATTGCCGGCTCCATACTACTCGCCGCCCTACTTCTAAAACTAGGTGGCTACGGCATTATACGAATCACTCTCCTAATCGACCTCTCATCAAGCAACCTGCACTACCCATTCATTACCCTAGCCCTTTGAGGCGCACTAATAACCAGCGCCATCTGCCTACGCCAAATCGACCTAAAATCGCTAATCGCCTACTCATCTGTCAGCCACATAGGCCTAGTCGTAGCCGCAACCATAATCCAAACTCAATGAGCGTTCTCAGGTGCAATAATCCTGATAATCTCCCACGGACTAACCTCCTCGATACTCTTCTGCCTAGCCAACACCAACTATGAACGCACCCACAGCCGCATCCTCCTACTTACACGAGGCCTCCAACCCCTCCTCCCCCTCATAGCCACCTGATGACTCCTGGCCAACCTAACAAACATAGCAATCCCACCCACAACCAACCTCATAGCAGAACTCACCATCATCATCGCCCTATTCAATTGATCCTCACTTACAATCCTCCTAACAGGGACCGCAATCCTACTAACCGCCTCCTACACCCTCTACATGCTTATAACAACCCAACGAGGAACCCTACCCTCCCACATCACCTCCATCCAAAACTCCTCCACCCGAGAACACCTACTCATAGCCCTACACATAATCCCCATAATCCTCCTCATCCTCAAACCCGAACTCATTTCGGGCATTCCCGTATGCAGGTATAGTTTTAATCCAAAACATTAGACTGTGATCCTAAAAATAGAAGTTAAACTCTTCTTACCCGCCGAGGGGATGGCCAACCAACAAGAACTGCTAACTCTTGCACCTGAGTCTAAACCCTCAGTCCCCTTAACTTTCAAAGGATAATAGCAATCCAATGGTCTTAGGAACCACCCATCTTGGTGCAAATCCAAGTGAAAGTAATGGACCTTCTGCTAGTCCTTAACCTATCCGTCCTACTCACCCTAGCAACTCTCTCCACCCCCATCATCTTCCCCCTCCTGTCAGAAAACCTCAAAAACACCCCAGCCATCATCACTAGCACAGTAAAAACCTCCTTCCTAATCAGCCTAATCCCCATAACAATCCACATCTACTCAGGGACAGAAAGCCTAACCTCCTTCTGAGAATGAAAATTCATCATAAACTTCAAAATCCCCATCAGCCTAAAAATAGACCTCTACTCTCTCACATTCTTCCCCATCGCCCTATTTGTATCATGATCCATCCTACAATTTGCAACATGATACATAGCCTCCGACCCCTACATTACAAAATTCTTCACCTACCTACTATTTTTCCTAATCGCCATACTAATCCTAATCATCGCCAACAACCTATTCATCCTGTTCATCGGCTGAGAGGGGGTCGGAATCATGTCCTTCCTTCTAATTAGCTGATGACACGGCCGAGCAGAAGCCAACACCGCCGCCCTCCAAGCCGTACTCTACAACCGAGTCGGAGACGTAGGACTCATCCTCTGCATAGCATGACTAGCCTCCACCATAAACACATGAGAAATCCACCAACTCTCCTCCCCCTCCCAAACCCCAACACTCCCCTTACTAGGCCTCATTCTAGCTGCAGCAGGCAAATCAGCCCAATTTGGCCTACACCCATGACTCCCAGCTGCCATAGAAGGCCCCACCCCTGTCTCCGCCCTACTACACTCCAGCACGATAGTAGTAGCCGGAATCTTCCTACTTATCCGAACCCACCCCCTATTTAGCAACAACCAAACCGCCCTCACCTTGTGCCTATGTCTAGGAGCCATCTCCACCCTATTTGCAGCCACATGTGCTCTAACCCAAAATGACATCAAAAAAATCATTGCCTTCTCCACCTCTAGTCAACTAGGACTAATAATAGTCACAATCGGCCTAAACCTCCCCCAACTAGCCTTCCTTCATATTTCAACCCACGCATTCTTCAAAGCCATGCTCTTTCTATGCTCCGGCTCCATCATCCACAGCCTAAACGGTGAACAAGACATCCGAAAAATAGGAGGCCTCCAAAACATACTACCAACAACTACCTCCTGCCTAACCATCGGAAACCTCGCCCTGATAGGAACCCCCTTCCTTGCAGGATTTTACTCAAAAGACCAAATTATCGAAAGCCTAAGCACTTCATACCTAAACTCCTGAGCCCTCATCCTCACCCTACTAGCTACATCCTTCACCGCAGTATACACAATCCGCATAACCGTCCTAGTCCAATCCGGCTTCGCCCGAATCCCCCCCCTAGTCCCAATCAACGAAAACAACCCCGCCGTAACCTCTCCCATCACCCGCCTCGCAGTAGGAAGCATCACAGCCGGATTCCTCATTACCTCCTATATCCTCCCCCCAAAAACACCCCCCATAACCATGCCCCTATCTATCAAAATCACAGCCCTAGTAGTAACCGCCCTAGGAATTATCCTCGCCCTAGAACTCTCAAAAGTAGCCCAAACCCTGATCCTAACAAAACAAACCCCCCTTTCAAACTTCTCCGCATCCCTAGGATACTTCAACCCCCTAATGCACCGCTTCAACATAACCCACTCTCTAAAAGGAGGCCAAAACATTGCCTCACACCTAATCGACCTCTCATGATACAAACTACTAGGCCCAGAAGGACTGGCAAATCTACAAACGCTAACAGCCAAAACCGCAACCACCTTCCACTCCGGCTTAATCAAAGCCTACCTGGGCTCCTTCGCCCTATCTATCCTCATCCTCCTTATCTCCACATACAGAACAACCAACACCCCAATGGCTCCCAACCTACGTAAAAACCACCCCCTACTAAAAATCATCAACGACTCTCTAATTGACCTACCCACTCCGTCCAACATTTCCGCCTGATGGAACTTCGGATCACTCCTAGGCATCTGCCTAATCACCCAAATCATTACAGGCCTACTCCTGGCCATGCACTACACAGCAGACACCTCCCTAGCCTTCACCTCCGTAGCCCACACATGCCGAAATGTCCAATTTGGCTGACTTATCCGAAACCTCCACGCAAATGGAGCCTCCTTCTTCTTCATCTGCATCTACTTTCACATCGGCCGAGGAATTTACTATGGCTCATACCTGAACAAAGAAACCTGAAACATCGGAGTCATTCTACTCCTAGCCCTCATAGCAACCGCCTTCGTAGGGTATGTCCTACCCTGAGGACAAATATCATTCTGAGGTGCTACAGTAATTACAAACCTATTCTCAGCAATCCCATACATCGGTCAAACACTAGTCGAATGAGCCTGAGGTGGCTTCTCAGTAGACAACCCAACACTAACCCGATTTTTCGCCCTCCACTTCCTCCTGCCCTTCGTCATCGCAGGCCTTACACTAGTCCATCTCACCTTCCTCCACGAAACAGGATCCAACAACCCCCTAGGAATCCCCTCAGACTGTGACAAAATCCCATTCCACCCCTACTACTCTACAAAAGACATCCTAGGCTTCGCACTAATGCTCATTCTACTCGTCACCCTAGCCCTATTCTCCCCCAACCTCCTAGGAGACCCAGAAAACTTCACCCCAGCAAACCCCCTATCCACCCCACCACACATCAAACCTGAATGATACTTCCTATTTGCATACGCCATCCTACGCTCCATCCCAAACAAACTAGGAGGAGTCCTAGCCCTAGCCGCCTCCGTCCTAGTCCTATTCTTAATGCCCCTACTCCATACATCTAAACAGCGCTCAATAACCTTCCGCCCTCTATCTCAAATCCTATTTTGAACCCTAGTCGCCAACGTTCTCGTCCTAACTTGAGTAGGAAGCCAACCAGTTGAACACCCCTTTATCATCATCGGCCAACTAGCCTCCCTATCCTACTTCACAATCATCCTAATCCTATTCCCCCTTGCAGCTATCCTAGAAAACAAAATTCTCAAACTCTAACTAACTCTAATAGTTTATAAAAACATTGGTCTTGTAAGCCAAAGATTGAAGACTACACATCTTCTTAGAGTTACACCTGCTCTCAAAAGGGAAGGAATCAAACCTCCGCCACCAACTCCCAAAGCTGGCATTCTTAATTAAACTACCTTCTGACCCCCCTAAACAGCCCGAATCGCCCCCCGAGATAACCCCCGTACAAGTTCCAGAACCACAAACAATGTTAACAACAACCCTCACCCCCCCACCAAAAAAAACCCAACCCCCCGCGAATAAAACCCAGCCACCCCAACATAATCCGACCGCACAGACGTTAGACCCACATTATTAACAACCCCCACATCCACCAACCCTTCAAACGCCCCTCCCAAAACAACACCCACCCCAACCACTAGGCCCATACCAACACCATACCCAACAACACCTCAATCACCTCAGGCCTCCGGATAAGGGTCCGCTGCCAAAGACACAGAATAAACAAACACCACCAACATTCCCCCCAAATACACCATAACCAACACCAAAGAAACGAAAGACACCCCCAAGCTCACTAATCAACCACATCCTGCAACAGACGCCAAAACCAACCCCACTACCCCATAATAGGGGGAAGGATTAGACGCAACCGCCAACCCCCCTAAAACAAAACAAAGTCCAAGGAACAAAACAAACGTTATCATAAATTCTCGCCCGGACTCTCTCCAGGATCTGCGGCCTGAAAAGCCGCCGTTATAAAAATTTAACTACGAAACCTAGTATACACCCCCCCCCCTTCCCCCCCCAGCATGTTTTTTCATGCTTTACAGGGTATGTATGTCTTTGCATACAATTATTTACCACATCAGACATTAGTGTAATGTAGGATAATCCAAATCACATGCAACTTCATTTCCACCCCAACTCAAACATTTACGCCCAAGAGATAATGTTCGGACGGTTCCACTTCTAGGCACATTCTTGTTTCAGGTACCATTTAGCCCAACTGATCCTACCTCAGGCCCAAGGGACGCAAGCGTTACTTGAGATCGAAACTTTGCCTCGTACAATTCAAACTCTAGCCTCGTATACGGATAATGTCCCAGTACCTCTTTGCATTCACGAAGTCCATAGCACCTAGCCCACCTCCTAAAAACCAATGCTTCACCTACGACTTTCAGGAGCTCCCAAGCCAGAGAACCTGGTTATTTATTGATCGTACTTCTCACGAGAACCGAGCTACCCCGTGTAAGTGCTACCTTAGGTTATTGGCTTCAAGGACTTAACTTCCCCCTAAACCCCGAGTACGACTTGCTCTTTTGCGCTATTGGTTGTAACTTCAGGACCATGACCTGTTTAACTCCTTCTTCCTTGCTCTTCACAGATACAAGTGGTCGGTTGAATACTCCTCATCTCTCTCTCGTTGTTTTAGGCATCCGACCGTCTCTTCACTTCTTTTTTTCTGGGGGGATCTTCAATAAACCCTTCCAGTGCGTAGCAGGAGTTATCTTCCTCTTGACATGTCCATCACATGACCGGCGAACTGTCGTTCCCCTACCACTCAGAATGTCATGGTCTCATTGGATAAGGTCGGCTCCTAATTCAACCCTGATGCACTTTGCCCACATTCGTTAAACCCGCGCTATTTACCGTCTGGGTAACTAGTTAACTGTATGGACACCGGACATGCTAACTTTTTTATCGCTTTCTTGGAACTTCCATCTAAACCCCCATTTTTGCCATCTTTTTTTTTTATCATGTCATTTTTATTTTTTAATCAAAATTTCATTAAATATTCAGCTCTAAACGCCTACATTAATCAAACACCCATCATTTATCATTTCATACACAACATTCCTCTGCTTTTCCCCCGCAAACAAACAACCATTCACACCATCCATCCAACCTTAACCGATCACAAAAATCAAACAAAAACAAAGACCACCCCCCCCACCACCTAAACCCGCAACT